CAAAAGGGCAGAATGGGGAATCCGGGGTGAGCCAGATTTGGATTTCTCGAAGCTATCCAACCAAGACTTTCAGACTTTCAATGTTTGAATCGAAGGTTTATAGTATAAGACTAATAAAGCATTAATTTTATAGAATAATATTAAGGATCTCATCGAAAACTTACAGCAGCTTGCCAAACGAAGGCTAAGAGAAAAAAGAACAAAGGTATGACTGGCATAAGATCTACGATTGGATTCAAAAAAGCGTAGGCTTCGGGCAATTTGGCGAAGAAAAGACTACTCGAATAAAAGGCAGAATTAAGACAAATGCAGATCAAACTAAAGATATTAAGCATAACAGGCGTTTTGTTCTTGGAGATAATTGCATTTTGATTGAGTTAATGATATAAGGAAAATGAAGTAAAGTAAGGTAGACAAAAATCCTTCTTTTTCTTTGAACCCACCCAATCAAAAATTCCCCAATTCTCAAACAAAGGAGAATAGAAGAAATAATACTTTCATAGAATATCTTAATTAAATTATATGTAATGATCAATGAATTCGGCTGAATTCTATATCTACACGCGTAAAAATCCTAGCAAGAATCTAATCTATTCTATAAAAATTTTATATATAAAATTGCCCTGTAATTGACCAAGACCCAATACTAATATTATTCTTTATTAGTGTAGAATGGAAATATAGATGGGGCGTGGCCAAGTGGTAAGGCAACGGGTTTTGGTCCCGGTATTCGGAGGTTCGAATCCTTTCGTCCCAGGTAGATACATTGTATCAGCGTAAAAGTTTATTTTGAAAGTAACGTTATGTTTAAATGCCTAATATTGGATAGAATGTCATTCTTGTTTCTTTTATAATTTTGAATGATTCTTTTATGAATCATATCTTTGTTTTTCACAACATACAGATATTACTAAATAGATTTGTTTGTCATCAAGATATGATGGTAACATAGGTCACACCCTAGTTGAATTCAACTAATTAAAAAATAAAGTATGGGCGGATTTTTCATCATATGTTCATTCCCTTCATATTGAAGGGATTTAGAGCTACTTAATTTGAAGAAAAAACCTTACGTCTCATATCTTTTTAAATTTTCAACGATACATTTTATTTTGAATTACACTAAGAAAGAGCACTTCTTTCCTATATCTTATTCTTTATCCATTCAAATTAAACTTAAAAAAATGGGTTTTTTTTTCAATCCATTTATCTGCTTTAAATCGTTGATGGTTCAATTCGAAAAGAAACAGATATTTTAATTTTTTTAATAAAAAGTAAAGTTAAAGTGTTGCATTCATACAATAACATACAATAATAGGTGGGGTCTTGCTAAGATTGCTTCAAAAAAATTTTTGCCATCTTTGTATAGAAGAATTTGTATAGAAGAAAAAGGGTATAGATTAATATGTTTATGTATCGACGGAACCAATGACTATTCATGATTCCATAATTGAATCAATTCCATATGGGTTCCAAATTAGAGGAATTTTTTGTTATGGTAAAACTTCGTTTGAAACGCTGTGGTAGAAAGCAACGTGCGACTTGAAGGACACGATCCGGTGTGGATTTTTATTCTTACATCCGCCATCTTTTCTATGAATGAAGGTGCTCTTGACCCGACATCTGTTCTGTTTTCACTAGAATCCTTTTTTGTTAGGTTGTAATGAATATAGTACATGATGGAGCTCGGGTAGAAAGTATGGATTCATCTTTCAGGGGGCAAGAATCTAGGGTTAATACCAATCAATAAATTGGAACAACTTTGTAAGTATATCATATATATCAATATATAGAAATTGAAAGGATCCGATTCAGTCAAGTTTTTAATTCAAAAGTAAAATTTGTTGAAATTGAGAAAAGTCTTTCGATTCAAAGTGTATCACGCGGGAATCGAGCGTTTATATGATTCTTTGATAGAAAGAAATCACAAAAGGGGTATGTTGCTGCCATTTTGTAAGGATTAAGAAGCACCGAAGTAATGTCTAAACCCACTGATTTAAAACAAAAAAAAAGGATCCCAGAACAAGGAAACACCATTTTTTCAATTGTCTCAATAACTGGATAATAATAAAGATTAAATGAGACAAGCAAGAGGGGGTTAAAGACCATTCAAAAAATTAAATAAATTGCCTAAAGATTTTTTTTCTTTTAAGCTCTTTGAGAATTATCCAACTTGAGTTATGGGTACAAATGATTTTTATTTTTTCAGGAAGGAGGAAGAAAAAAATGAGTTAAATCCCATTCTAATTTATTTTATCAACTCCTTTGCCAGAAATTATAATTCTATACGTAGACAAAACTCCAAATCATTTTTTCTCGAGCCGTACGAGGAGAAAACTTCCTATACGTTTCTAGGGGGGGTCTTGTTCATTTACTTAGATCTATCCCAATGAGCCGTCTATCGAATCGTTGCAATTGATGTTCGATCCCGAAGAGAAGGAAGAGATCTTCGGAACGTAGGTTTTTATGATCCGATAAAGAATCAAAGTTATTTAAACGT